ATGCAACGATGATTTTTCTCAACAAACCATAAGGACATTGGCACTTTATATTTTATCTTCGGAGCCTGAGCGGGAATAGTTGGGTCTTCTTTAAGGCTAGTAATTCGAGCTGAATTAGGACAACCTGGAAGGTTAATTGGAGATGATCAAATTTATAATGTTGTTGTCACTGCTCACGCCTTTGTAATAATCTTCTTCATAGTAATACCAATCATAATTGGAGGATTTGGAAACTGATTAGTACCTCTTATACTGGGTGCCCCAGACATAGCATTCCCTCGAATAAATAATATGAGATTTTGATTATTACCCCCCTCTCTCACATTATTGTTAATAAGAGGAATAGTTGAAAGGGGTGTAGGAACAGGATGAACTGTTTACCCCCCTCTCTCGGCTGCAATTGCTCACGCAGGAGCCTCAGTTGACCTTGGTATTTTTTCTCTACATTTGGCTGGGGTGTCTTCTATTTTAGGTGCCATCAATTTCATAACAACAGTGATTAATATACGACCACAAGGTATGAGAATAGACCGTATGCCACTTTTTGTTTGATCTATTTTTATTACCACTATTCTCCTTCTTCTATCACTACCTGTCTTAGCTGGCGCAATTACTATACTACTAACAGACCGTAATTTAAACACCTCTTTTTTCGATCCAGCTGGAGGAGGAGATCCTGTTCTCTATCAACACTTGTTTTGATTTTTTGGTCACCCAGAAGTTTACATTTTAATTCTCCCTGCATTTGGTATAATCTCACACATTGTTAGTCAAGAATCAGGTAAAAAAGAAAGATTTGGAAGGTTGGGAATGATTTACGCTATATTAGCTATTGGTATTTTAGGATTTGTGGTATGAGCTCACCATATATTCACAGTAGGTATAGATGTAGACACCCGAGCATACTTCACATCAGCAACTATAATTATTGCTGTTCCAACTGGAATTAAAATTTTTAGGTGACTCGGGACTCTTCATGGCACCCAAATTAACTACAGCCCATCTATGTGTTGGGCGCTTGGGTTTGTATTTTTATTTACGGTTGGTGGGTTAACTGGAGTGGTTCTAGCTAACTCTTCTATTGATATTATTTTACATGACACATATTATGTAGTAGCACACTTTCACTATGTGTTATCAATGGGTGCTGTCTTTGGGATTTTTGCTGGTATTGCCCACTGATACCCACTTTTTACTGGGCTCGCATTAAACCCAAAATGACTAAAAATACACTTTTGTACAATATTTGCAGGTGTAAACATTACATTCTTCCCTCAACACTTCTTAGGTCTCAATGGTATACCCCGACGATATTCAGACTACCCAGACGCCTATACAGCCTGAAATGTTTTATCTTCCCTAGGGTCGATAATTTCCTTGGTCGCCGTGTTAGGTTTTATCATTATTATTTGAGAAAGGTTAACATCCTATCGAGTTGTTATCTTTTCAATGTACTTACCAACTTCTATTGAATGAAAACATTCCTATCCCCCAGCAGATCACAGTTATATAGAAATTCCCCTAATCTCTAACTTCTAAAATGGCAGATAAATGCTTTAGGCTTAGGACCTAACTATGGGATTTCTTATCCCTTTTAGAAACTAATGGCAACATGAGGTTATATAGGTTTACAAGATAGAGCTTCTCCCCTTATAGAGCAATTAATTTTTTTCCACGATCACGCAATAATCGTTTTAATTTTAATTACGACCTTAGTTGGTTATATAATAACTAGCCTACTATTTAATAGTTATATTAACCGATTTTTATTAGAAAATCAAACAATTGAAGTAGTTTGAACTGTTCTACCAGCTTTTATTTTGATTTTTATTGCACTCCCCTCTCTCCGACTTCTTTATTTATTAGATGAAATTAACAACCCAAGTGTTACCCTAAAATCTATTGGACACCAGTGATACTGAAGGTATGAATATTCCGATTTCTTTCAACTAGAATTTGACTCATATATAATTCCAAACAATGAGCTAGAAAGAGGAAGGTTTCGACTTTTAGATGTAGATAACCGAGCTGTTCTACCATTTAACACTCAGATTCGAGTCTTAGTTAGAGCTGCCGATGTAATTCATTCTTGAACTGTCCCAGCTCTTGGAGTAAAAGCTGATGCTATTCCAGGACGTCTAAACCAAATTAGTTTTTTAATCTCCCGACCCGGACTATTTTATGGCCAATGTTCAGAGATTTGCGGGGCTAATCATAGTTTTATACCAATTGTAGTAGAAAGTGTTCCTGTGAAAAATTTCCTAGGGTGGGTTATATCTTCTAAAGAAGATTAGCTTCACTTGGTGGCTGAAGTTTAAGCATAGGTCTTTTAAACCTATAATAGTATTTTATACTCCAAGTGATACTAAAAAGATAAGCTAAGTTTAAGCTAATGGACTCATAATCCATCTATGGGCCTATGGCCCTCTTTTTATTGACACAGATCTTTAGAAATTAACGCTGATAATGTTAATTAGTAATTTAATTATTACCTGTGTCTTAAAATTTTTATTTAGTAATCAATTTTAAATTTATTTTACCTATTCTAACATACTATTTCTTTCAACACTAATCACAGGAACTCTTATCTCTATTTCTTCAACCTCTTGATTTAGAGCTTGGGTTGGGTTAGAACTAAACCTACTCTCATTTATCCCAATAATAATCACCAAAAATAACCAATATTCCTCTGAAGCCGCATTAAAATATTTTTTAATCCAGGCCCTAGGATCTTCTTTAATTATTTTTAGAAGATCCTTTAGGCTAGTTTATTTTAATATTACAAACATTGTCCTATTTTTCGCTTTAATTTTAAAATTAGGTGGAGCACCCTTTCACTTTTGGCTCCCCCAAATTATAAGAGGCCTTCTATGACCCCAAATTATAATAATCATAACTATTCAAAAAGTAGCTCCTTTGTTTTTAATCTCTTATTTAATACCTTCTACCCACCTAACATTGTATGTTTTCACAGTAAGATCCCTGTCAGCTTTGATTGGTGGTGTTGGTGGGATTAACCAAACTCACCTACGAAAAATTTTAGCTTTTTCATCCATTAATCACATAGGATGGCTTTTATCAGCCTTATTGATCAGAGAAACATTAATAATAGTTTATTTTGTGTTTTATTGTTTTATTTCACTTTCTATTATTATTTTGCTCCAAGTAAAACAAACATTCCTCTTCAATCAAATCTTAAACTTCGACATACCAAATGAAACAAAATTATTAATATTTATAAGATTGCTCTCTTTAGGAGGATTACCACCTTTCACAGGATTTATCCCTAAATGAATTGTAATTCAAGAATTAAGAACAAAAGGAGATTTCCTTTTATTATTAATTTTACTTGGGTCTTCCTTGTTAACACTTTATTATTACCTACGAATTTCTACAATATTCTTCACAATCAGATCCCATAAAATTTTAATTTCTACAAAATCAAAACAAATTCCAAAATGATTTTTTTCTTACTTCATCTATTTTAATTTTATTGGAATTTTAATCCCAATTATTTTTTTAATTGTTTAAATGATTAGTTAAAAAATAATATAAACTTGTCAAGTTTAAGTAATCCTCATGGGATATCATTTAATCCCACAAATAGCACCTATTTTGTGACTGAACCTATTAATTATTTTTTTAATTACATATTTAGCATTTATAGTGATAAACTTCTATATTTCAATCCCAGAGAAAATGCTAACAAAAAAAAGAAAAATAATTGTACAAGAAAAACCCTGAAAATGATAGCAAGACTATTTTCCATTTTTGAACCATCTTCTAGTATTTTATGGCTTCCGTTGAATTGATTATCTACATTCTTAGGATTGGTATTTCTACCTTATATATTTTGGGCTTCACCTTCTCGGTGAGCTGTAATTTGGCATAAATTGAATATAACCCTCCACCAAGAATTTAGAAATATTCTAGGAACTAAACATAAAAAAAGAACAATCCTTTTCATTTCCCTATTCTCATTTATTGTATTTAATAACGCCTTAGGTCTTTTACCCTATGTATTTACAAGCTCAAGCCACTTGGTTATGACCTTAAGATTGGCCCTTCCTTTGTGGTTAACTTTCATAGTATATGGTTGGTGAGCTCACACAAAACATATATTTGCCCACCTAGTTCCCCAAGGAACTCCAGTTCTACTTATACCATTCATAGTATTAATCGAAAGAATTAGAAATATTATTCGACCAGGGACATTAGCAGTGCGGCTAATAGCCAACATAACAGCAGGACACTTGTTATTAACTCTCTTAAGTAGAAATGGACCATCAGTTTCATATTATATGCTCATTGTTTTGTTTATTGCTCAAATTCTCTTACTTATCCTAGAATCTGCCGTAGCAGTAATCCAATCGTATGTATTTGCTGTTTTAAGAACTCTTTTCGCAAGAGAAATTAACTAATGACATCATCACATGGTCACCATGCTTATCACTTAGTAGATATAAGGCCTTGACCACTTACAGGGTCTATTAGGGCAATAATATTAACAACCGGCCTAGTAAAATGATTTCACTTATTTAATATAGACCTCCTTGTATTAAGATTCCTAGCAGTTATTCTCACAATAATTCAATGATGACGAGATGTTGTTCGAGAAGGGACATATCAAGGTCTTCACACAAGAGTTGTAGTAGCTGGGCTGCGTTGGGGTATAATTTTATTTATTTTATCAGAGGTTTTGTTTTTTTTTAGATTTTTTTGAGCCTTTTTTCACAGAAGATTAGCACCTACTGTAGAAATTGGAATAACATGACCCCCTAAGGGAATCATTCCTTTCAACCCCTTTCAAATCCCCCTTTTAAATACTATTATCTTATTATCTTCTGGGGCAACAGTAACGTGAGCTCATCATGCAATTATAGAGTCAAATCACCAACAATCCCTTCAAAGCCTGTCAATTACTATTCTATTAGGTGTTTATTTTACATCTTTGCAAGCTTATGAATACATTGAAGCCCCTTTTACCATTGCTGACTCCGTGTTTGGATCTTGTTTCTTTGTGGCAACAGGCTTTCACGGATTACATGTGATTATCGGAACTACATTTTTAGCCGTCTGTCTACTACGATTATATTTGTGTCATTTTTCTGCGAATCACCACTTTGGTTTTGAAGCAGCTGCGTGATACTGACATTTTGTAGATGTAGTTTGACTTTTTTTATATATTTTCATTTATTGATGGGGAAGCTAACAAACTTTTAGATTAGAAAGCGAATTATTGCACTTAGTTTCGACCTAAAACTTGGCTATCTAAGCCTCTAATTTTGATAGAAGCCAAAATGGAGGCAAATCACTGTTAACGATTTAATTGAAGTTTAATCCTTCCTATCAAGATGTTTCTATGGTGTAATTGTAACACGGGACATTTTCATTGTTCAGTTAAAAAATTTTTTTTAGAAACTACTTTCAGACAATATTGCCTCTTTCGCAACTTCAACGCGATATTCTAATATAAATTATAAAAGTAAAAATTAAAAAATAACACAATAAAAATTCCTACTAAAGTTATTTTTAGGAATAACTTGAAAGAGTTATCTTGGGTTAATTGATACCCTCTTGACAACATGCCCAACACTTTAAAAAGGCCTTGACCCCCTATTTTTTCAGATCAACCCTTATCCAAAATTTTAGAATAATTATGACTAACTTTTAATGCAACTTTAGAGCCATTATAAGTTGACATGAAAGGCAAAAACCACATAGAACCTGAAACTACCGTAGGAAAATATAACAATTGTGAGTTTAAACCAAAATTAACAGACATAATATTTAAATAATAACCTAACAGTCCCCCTAAAACCCTAACCAATAAAACCAAATTTTTTATAAAGTGCCTTAAACAAATTATATAACACTCAGGAAAAATAGACCAAGAAAGTAATGCCCCGCCTAACACAGCCCCAACTCTCAAACATAATATAGGTGTTGTTATAATATAACCAGAATCGTCTACATTTCTAAAACCCCCTAAATTAAAACTCCCTGTTATAGAATAGTAAATTAAACGAAAAGTATAACAAACTGTTAACATAGTAGAGACAACATATAAAAAAAACGAAATTATATTAATATGGTTTATAAAAGCTACCTCTAAAATTAAATCTTTAGAATAAAACCCAGCTAAAAATGGCATCCCACATAAAGCTAAATTAGCCAAATTCATACATATACAAGTCAAAGGTATGTACACAATCAACCCCCCTATACACCGAACATCTTGATACTCTTTAACATTATGGATGATAACACCAGCACATATAAACAATAGGGCCTTAAATAGTGCATGTGTTAACAAATGAAAAAATGCTAAATCCGCAAACCCAAGTGACAAAATTCTCAATATTACCCCCAACTGCCTAAGAGTAGAGAGAGCAATAACTTTTTTTAGGTCGTATTCAAAATTAGCCCCTAACCCTGACATAAATATAGTTAAAGAAGAAATTAACAACAAGATTGGTAAACAGGTAGAATCAGCAAAAGCAGGTCTAAATCGCACTAACAGGTACACACCTGCTGTAACAAGGGTAGAAGAGTGTACTAGAGCTGAAACTGGTGTTGGCGCAGCTATAGCTGCAGGTAATCAAGCTGAAAAAGGAATTTGAGCTCTCTTAGTTATAGCTGCCAAGATTACTAATATTTTTAAAATTATACACCCTCTATCCTCTAAATAAAAGACATAATAAATAAAATTTCAACCCCCCAAGCTAAATATCAAAGAAATTCTTAATAAAATAGCTACATCGCCAACCCGATTAGATAGAACTGTTAATATACCAGCATTAGCAGATTTTTCATTTTGATAATAAATAACTAAGGCATAAGAAACCAAACCCAAGCCATCCCAACCAAGTAAAATTCTAATTAAATTGGGTCTAATAATCAGAAAAACCATTGACAAAACAAATGCAAGTACCAAGTAAATAAAACGATCTATATTGTAATCACCTTCCATGTACCCTCCCCTATAAAATAAGACTATAGAAGAAATAAACATAACAAAACTTATAAATACCAATGATATTCAATCAAAAACATAAGTTGCTACAATAAAAGTCCTATTAATACCCAAAATATCTCACTCCACAACAAAAGAAATTTTATTGAACATAAAGAAAACCCCTAAAACAAAAGAACTAACTGAAAAAAACAACAAAAAAATTATCCTACATAAATGCATAGAAGTTTTTCATACCACTGTCTAGAATAAAACCTTATTTCTTTAGTGCCACAAACTAACATTTTCTATAAACTATCTAAACAGTTTTAACTAATACCTGCTTCCTATTAACCAAAATTAGGAATAATTAGATCACTTTTTAAGATTAAAAAATTTAAAGGAATTCAATGTAAACTTAAAACCAAATACTCTCGTACTTTACCAGAGCAACAAGAGTAAACAGAATTAGAAAATACCCCATGCTGGCTAAGAGAATATAAATACAAGGTATAAGCAGCCCTAAAAAAAGACAGTAAACCCACTACTAACATGGTAGTCCCCCTTCAACCAATCACACTTATAATTAAATTAATCTCCCCCAACAGGTTAATAGAAGGTGGGGCTGCTATGTTACCAATACTTAATAAAAACCACCACAATGCCATTCTTGGCATAAAGTTTAATAAGCCTTTATTAATAAGTAGCCTACGACTTCCAGTTCGCTCATAAACTATATTTGCTATACAAAATAAACCAGAAGAACATAAACCATGACCTACTATAACCACTACAGCACCATTTATCCCCCATCAACCCAAAGTTATAAGACCACTTAATACTAATCTTATATGCGCCACAGAAGAATAAGCAATTAAAGATTTCATATCTACCTGGCGCAAACAAAGCACACTCACAAAAAATCCCCCCAAGATACCAAACCCAACTCATAATCAACTAAAACTCCTAATCACCCCCCTAAAAATAGGAAAAATTCGGATTAGACCATATCCCCCTAATTTCAACAAAACACCAGCCAAAATTATAGACCCAGCAACAGGAGCCTCTACATGTGCCTTGGGTAATCACAAGTGAAATAAATATATGGGTAACTTAACCACAAAAGCTATAGAAGAACAAATAAACCAAAATAACATATAGGTGGTTGGTCTCCTTAACTGAAAAGGTATATTAATAGTTAAGGTACCTGCTACTTTATAAATCCTTAGTAAAGAGACTAAAAGAGGAAGAGAAGCAAATAATGTATAAAACAACATATATACTCCAGCTTGAATTCGCTCAGGCTGATAACCCCAACCTAAAATCAAAACAAGTGTTGGAATCAAAGAGGCCTCAAATGCAATATAAAACATCAAATAATCCCTACTACTAAAAGTTAAAACTAAAAAAACTAAGAGAATCACATTAACAAATAAAAAAAGAGATGAATAGTTTCGAGAAAAGTAAACTCTTGTTCTAGATATAACAATTAACGCCATAATTCACACTCTTAATAAAATTAAAATGTATCTTAAATAATCTATTCCAAGACCCCATCCTAACCTATTAAAATAAAAATCATGATTACTTATTATGCCCAGTAAAAAAAAGATAAGTATCAATCCAACCTGAACCATCGACCAATCCTTAACAAAACCTAACAATATTACTAATATAAACAAATATTTTAACATTGCAAACTTCTAAACGCCCTAAAATAGTCACTACCATGGGACCGAACAATAGACACCAAAAGAGATAATCCTAGAGCACCCTCACAGGCTGCTAAAGATAAAAAGAAACAAACAAAATACAACTCCCTTCCAACCAAAGAAAAACAATTATTATTTAGAAAAAAAATACCCAACATAATAAACTCTAAACTTAATAAGCTATTTAATAAGTGCTTTCGAACAGAAACAAAGTTTCAAAATCCCCTTAAAATAACAACCATAGCCCTAAATAAAAATATATTACTAAAAATTATCATTAGTTTTAATAGTTTAGTATTAAAAACTTTGGTCTTGTAAACCAAAAACGGATAAATTTCCTTAAAACACCGTAAATTCTTTTGATTAAAGTTAAAAACAACTTATGATAATATATGAACTTCCTTTTATCGTTATTCTTTCTTTACTTTTTACTCAATTAAAGCACCCCTTGTCAGCAGGGTTTACTTTACTAATCCAAACAGCTCTAATCTCAATTGCAACTGGACTTTTTAACTATTCATATTGGTTTTCTTACATTTTGTTTCTAGTTTTTTTGGGGGGAATACTAGTTTTATTTATTTATGTTACCTCCCTTGCATCAAATGAAAAGTTTAACATAAAAAACAGATTTAATATCATCCTTTTATTAACACTAATAATTGCACTACTTATAGCACTTCTAGACCCCCTTGTTTTATCAAATAAAATTAATATCGACACTTCTTCTCTATTAAACACACACTTAGATTTAACCAACGCTATTGTTACTATTACTGCTATTTACAACTCACCAACAGCAAGTTTTACACTCCTTATTATTAGATATCTACTTCTGGCCCTCCTGGTCATTGTAAAGGTTATGAATCTATCTTCTGGGCCACTACGAATGAGAACTTATGATAATACCAATACGAAAGTCGCACCCTTTATTTAAAATTGCCAATGGAGCACTAGTAGACATACCAATCCCAAGCAATATCTCAATTTTCTGAAACTTCGGCTCATTATTAGGACTATGTCTTGTTGTCCAAATTGCAACAGGACTCTTCTTAGCCATGCACTATACAGCACATGTAGATTTAGCTTTTTCAAGATTGGCCCATATTTGCCGAGATGTTAACTATGGTTGGCTACTTCGGACTATCCACGCCAATGGAGCCTCATTTTTCTTTATTTGTTTATATCTTCACATTGGACGGGGTATATATTTTGGATCTTATATGATTTTTCACGCCTGAATAGTGGGAGTTGTAATCTTGTTTATAGTTATAGCAACCGCTTTTCTAGGGTATGTCTTACCTTGAGGTCAAATGTCGTTCTGGGGTGCTACAGTCATTACTAATTTGTTTTCTGCCATTCCCTACATTGGAACCTCATTAGTTCAATGAATTTGAGGTGGTTTTGCAGTAGAAAATGCCACTTTAACTCGCTTTTTCACGTTCCACTTCGTACTTCCCTTTATTATTGCAGCTGCAACTATAGTACACATCTTATTCCTCCATCAAACGGGAGCTAACAATCCCCTTGGAGTTCCTAGATGAACAGACAAGGTACCATTTCACCCATATTTTACCTTTAAAGATATCGTTGGTTTTTTTATTATACTTATAGCACTAGTTATCTTAACTCTTCTAAATCCATATCTTTTAGGGGACCCAGATAACTTTATTATAGCAAATCCCCTAGTAACCCCAGCTCATATCCAACCCGAGTGGTATTTTCTCTTTGCTTATGCAATCCTGCGATCAATTCCAAATAAATTGGGTGGTGTAATCGCCCTCGTTTTATCAATTGCAATTTTAATAATTCTACCTTTTACACACTTCTCTAAATTCCGCAGTTTAACCTTTTATCCTTTAAATCAAATCTTATTTTGGATTTTAGTCTCACTTGTATTTCTTTTAACCTGAATTGGGGCTCGACCTGTAGAAGACCCCTATATTTTAACCGGACAGATTCTAACTGTTTCGTACTTTAGAATATATTTAATTATACCTTTAGCAGCCTTATGGTGAGATAGTATGTTAAATTGGCTACTTAGTTTAAACAAAAACAACTGTTTTGAAAACAGTATTTAAGAATATTTTCTTAGTAACCTTTCATTCAGAAAAAAGGGGAATCCCTTATTTTTAATTCCCAAAACTAATATTTTATAATTAAATTATTTTCTGAACTAATTTTTACATAAGCAACAGCCCCAATCTAAATAATTTCAACCCTATATAAAAAACAAGATAATTCAATGACACAGGAAGATAACTTTTTCAAGCCAGAGATATTAACTTATCATAACGAAATCGTGGTAAAGTACCTCGCACCCAAATGAAGACAAAGGCGATCAGAACCAATTTAAAGTAAAAAAACAAACTACAAGGACCTCTCCCCAAAACTAAAATAACAAAAAGCGCTCTTATAAACAAAATCCTGGCATACTCTGACAAAAAAATCAAAGCAAAGCCCCCTCTTCCATACTCAGTATTAAACCCAGAAACAAGCTCAGATTCACCTTCAGCTAAATCGAAGGGAGTTCGATTTGTTTCAGCAAGACAGGATACAAACCATGTTACAGACAAAGGCAAAGTAAACCAAAACAACCAAATACCATGTTGATAGTCTTCAAATAAGCCCAAATCATACCCTCCAACCAAAAAAATAAAAGATAATATAATTAAAGCCAACCTTACCTCATATGAAATAGTCTGAGCCACTGCTCGAAGCCTCCCAAGCATAGAGTATTTGCAGTTAGAAGACCAGCCTGCCCTCATCGTTGGATAAACACCTACACTTATACAACATAAAAAAAATAAAACACCTGTGTTAAAGTTTACTAACCCAATCCTATAAGGGATCACCACCCAAACAAGAAGAGAAACAGCCAACCTAAAAACAGGAGAAAAAAAATATACCAAGTAATTACACATTATAGGCAAAGCCTGTTCTTTGGTAAAAAGCTTTACAGCATCTGCAAATGGTTGAAGCAAGCCCTTAAAACCAACAATACCTGGGCCCTTTCGAATTTGAATACATGCTAAAATATGACGCTCTAACAAAGTGACAAACGCCACTCTAACTAAGACACAAATAATTATAAGCAAATAATCTACAATTATAACTATAAACACAAAATAATTAGCGAACAATAATATAATTATTTTTTTATTTAAATAAGGAATTAATTATAATACTCTAAACATATCTAATTAAAAATAAATAATATTATTCTAATTAATAAAAATATTTTGGTTGTTCAATCCTTTCGTACTAAAACAACCCTCCTATACACTAAAAGATAGAAACCGACCTGGCTCACGCCGGTCTGAACTCAAATCATGTAAAAATTTAAAAGTCGAACAGACTCTCCCTTCTAACTGCTACATTAAAAAGATCTTTTAATTCAACATCGAGGTCGCAATCTTTTTCTTCGATAAGAACTCTCAAAAAAAATAACGCTGTTATCCCTAAAGTAACTTAATCTCATAATCTTTAAAAAGGATCTAAGAATCCAACAAACATTATTTGTTCAATTATAATAACAGTTAATTTTACTATATCATTGTTGCCCCAACAAAACATACTTCTCCCACTCTCTTTTTACACACACAACTCCAAGAACATAAAATAAAATGTAAAGATTTATAGGGTCTTATCGTCTTTTTAATTTATTTAAGCCTTTTCACTTAAAAGTTAAATTCAAATTTTTTACTTGAAACAGTAAGTTTTTCGTCCAACCATTCATTCAAGCCTCCAATTAAAAGACTAGTGATTATGCTACCTTCGCACGGTCAGAAATACCGCGGCCCTTTAATAATTCAGTGGGCAGGCTAGACTTTATATAACTCCATAAAGACATGTTTTTGTTAAACAGGCGAAAACTATTTTTGCCGAGTTCTTTAAGTAAACTTTTAACCAAGTAAAACCTTTATATCGTTAAACACAAGTAGGATAACATAAATTCAATTATACTAATAATTTCAAAATAACTAAACATATCAAATTACTATTTATTTTTTAATACTATACATAAAAAGTTAATAAATGCTACGCAACATAATAAACTAGTTAAGACACTAAAAAAAGATAGCTACTCTTAAGCCTACTTCAATAATTGCAGTTATACACACTTTATTAATAATATATTATTGAATAATAAGCTTTACCCTATTATTCTTAATCCCAGATTTTTTTCAAATCTCAGACTAAATTAAATTTATTTTTTAAAAAACCAGATATAAAAATCCGACTAGCGTTTCACCTCTAACCCATAAGTTCAAAATTTTGTTACCACAAAAACTTCACTTAATAATTAGCTCCTTTTTTTTCGGGATTAGATTCGTTATTATCTTCAGTTAGAAATCCCATAATACACAAGGTACATAACTTAATGATTACTTTTTCCTAATACAAGCATAAATTTCACCTTCTTTTACAATACTATTCACTATCACCTAATATTATCTCGTTAAAAACTACTACTAACAAACAACTTTAAAATTATTTTTCCCAATAAAAATTGTAAACTAATCTAACATAAATAAGCTTTAACTTTGAGATAATCTGCTCTCAACAGGTATCTTTTCGGTGTAAACGAATTGCTTATTCAAGCTCTATCTCATACCCAGGTACACTTTCAAGTACACCTACTATGTTACGACTTATCTCATCTTTAAAATGAAAGCGACGGGCGATATGTACACAATTTAGAGCTAAAATCAAACTATCTTATTAAACCAAGTTTTACTTTAAAGTCCGCCTTTAAAATTTTTATTCAAAAATTCCTCCGTTATAAACCAAATTTATTGTAACCCATTCTAACCTGACCATACGCTGCACCTTGATCTAACATTTTAATTACAGATTATTTTGATAACTCCTTTTATCAAAGTTATCTAAATGACGGTATACAAACTAACCAGAACAGGTAAGATATTACGTGGATTATCGTTTAAAGAACAGGTTCCCCTAATAAGATTAAAAAGCCGCCAAATTCTTTGAATTTAGAGAATATAACTTTTACTAATCAGGCATTCAATAATTTCATAATAAGTGTAATGGGGTATCTAATCCCAGTACATCCCCTAAATTTTTTAGTATAACCGTATAAATTAAATAAATTGTTGTTCATATGCTGATTTCACCCTTTAAAAAAACAACTTAATTACCACCTATAATTATTTTATACTAAATACCGAAATTTATTTCACTATACCCCCGAGTATAACCGCGGCTGCTGGCACAAATCTTGGACGGGTAAATTTTAATTTACTTTGCCCAACTTATGTTGGTTACAAAATACTTTGCACTGAGAACAAAGGTCCTAAGAACTTAATTCCTTTTAGCCTTGACCACCAAAACTTTCATATGCATTTAATCAAACAGCAAATACTCTAAGCAAGAATCAAACTTTTTTAATCAAGCCTAAACCCCCGTTATTGCACCCCAACACCCCTACTAAGCCACTTCACCAACCAAAAATTGCACACACACACACAATCAACCCTCAAAAAAAACTCATTTATAAAGTATACATATCATACAAGATCACCATACCGATATACACCAAAAATAAAGCTAATCTAACTATAAGCCCCATCAACCCCAATCAGTACATAGAAGTCAACCTCCTATTCAAATCAACTGTCGATCTAACTATAACACTACAAACAAAGGAAAATCTAATTACCTAATACTGAGATGTATCTGCAATACATCTCAATCAATTTAGATTTCCTTCACGCCAGGCTGATCTTTCAGAAACTTTAACATATTCATATCTAGAACATCTCTAGGTCATACCTGGTAAAGCACAGAATTATTACTGCTCACCGTAATAAAATCGCTGGAGACCCCTCGCTTCTCAGTGGCGCAGCTGAGCTCGGGGCCCTCCGGGATTTTATTCCAAGTTTACCTAGCTACCTAGAATATATTACGATGCATAATTGATAAATCATGCTTTACTAATTTGAAAGCTTTTTTAAATTTCCAGAAATGTATATATAAATTAAGCCCCCCTTTATGTATATTATTAAAATATTAGATCTATTTTTTTTTTTCAACAAAAAAATCCAGATTTTTTCAAAAAATAAAATTAACTAATTTTCAAATTATTTTTATTAAAATAATAAAAAGTTATTTACTCAGCAAAAAAGTCCTTTGAAAGAATTTTTTTCGATATCTAATTTTTAGATTTTAATTTTTTAATATTTTCGTCTGTAACTAAATTTATAGAACAAGTGCTTTAGATTTTGATTAAACCTATAATTAAGTCATTAATATTATATGTGTGACCAATTTCTTACTTATGTTTATAGAGGGGGGAGTTTAATGTACTTAAAAATAGATGTATACAGTTTAAATTTATTGATTTAGCATTTAATAAATTTTATGATTTGTTTAATTTTGATGTAAATTATCTTTCTTGTTTTTCTTTAAACCAAGGTAATGAAATCAATGTTATTTATACTGTGTGGATTAAGTTATTGTTCTTTAATTTAGGTACAACGATAAACCAACCTTGTTCAAGGTTTTGTACTGTAAGCATTTTGTTATATTATATCTTAGCTTAATATGTACTTGCGTCCTCTGTTATAAGTCTTAAATCACGATGCCATTGGGAGTGATCGCCGACAAAAGCTAATACATGCTATTGGAGAAATGTAGCACAGATACGGTATATTGTCTTAATATATACTTATTTTGAATGGAGGAGTTTGCTTGGTAGGGTATGTTCTGTTTTAGTATTTTACTTGGGATAGGGGTTCTTGGGGTTGGTGATATTGAATGTTATAGTGTTATATTGGTATAACCCTATAGAGTAAAAATTTAAGTGCCTACCCCGCCTGTTTTATGTGAACAACAAATAAACCACCATACATTAAAAGTTCTAACTTTTTTGTGTCGAGTACAATCTGAGAAACAAACGGAATTCAACCGCTTAAAAATAAGATTAGAAGTCTTCTTTTTGGCATCTTTCTCTATTAAGCTAATCTTCATAAGATATCTTTTGAATGCAAATCAAAAATTTTATTTAAACTATAGCCTACTTTATATTTCCTATGATCACTCCAGAGCCCCTTGGCACCACTCATAATAAAGACCAAACAACAAAATTAAAACAAAAAACAACCCAACAAAAGCCCAAGAATAAATCCTAGACAAACCTAAAATCCAAGGAAGTGGTAAAATTAGTGTGATCTCTACATCAAAGATTAAAAAAATAACAGCAATTATAAAAAATCGCAAAGAAAATGGCAATCGGGCTGATCCTTTAGGATCAAACCCACACTCATAGGGAGAATTTTTTTCGCGGTCCATAATAGTTTTTTTTGATAACAAAAAAGCTAAAACTATAACCACACAGCTCACAATAAATACTAAACCTGTAACAAATGATAGAATAAGCATTGTCTTTTCTAAAAAAAAATTAGACCTTATAGTTGGAAGCCATATATACTCTTTATACTAAAAAGACAAAATCTTCTAAAAGAAACCCATGTGTTCCATTATAAGAGCTTAAATCTTACGCATTTATCTGCCATTTTAGATGAGATGGCCGAAATTAGAAGGTATTAGACTGTAAATCTAATTGTGAGTTCATACTCTCTCATCAAACCTCCTTATAATTCTAAACAAGGTTTAAAAGATTAATACTTTTATTTAAAGCTTTGAAGGCTTTTAGTTTAGTTAACTTAAAACCTTATATGAAAAGGATTTCCACCTTATCCTAGAAAATCAAAACTTCTTGTGCTTTTACACCAACATATATTCAATAAATCCCAGTGATTCACTCACATCTTTAGATTTGCAATCTAACGTCTTACAATTCCACTATGAGATTTAT